AGGCGGAAGAATAAATTAAGTTAAGGAAGAAGTAGGACAAATTCTCGAGTTTATTCAATTAATACAATACCAATCAATATAAGACCAATCAATATAAGTAAAATAAAATATAAGTAGAATAAACAGGCTTAATCCCTTGTTTGTTATTTGATTTATTAATAGAGTTCGAATGAAAACCGCCCCATGGAAGATAATGTAAAAATTTTATATTTCTAGATCCAATTTCTTCATTTATTTACTTGTACTTGATCTTTTTTCTATCTATCTTATATGAATAAAATATCAATAAAATAAAAAATTATAAAAAAAAATTGTCGTTAATAAATAGGTATGAATAGAGCAAGAGGGGGGGGAAAGAAAAAATTATACAAAACTATATACAAGTCACCCACACCTTCTTTTTTTTTGTATTTCATTAATTGAAATTCGTTTGATTAAGGCGAAGTTCCGTAAAAACCCCCGCCTTCTTTGAAATATCATGAACAGTTCCTGTAGATTGAGCGCCTGTTTCAAGGAAATAGTGAATAGCAGGAACATTTAAATAGGTTTGATTATTTATCGGATCATAAAAACCCACTTTCCGAAGATCTCTTCCTTCTCTTCGGGATCGAACATCAATTGCAACGATTCGATAAACGGCTCATTGGGATAGATGTAGATGAACAACCCCCCCCCCTAGAAACGTATAAGAAGTTTTCTCCTCGTACGGCTCGAGAAAAAAATGATTATAAGTTCTGTTTATGTATAGAAGTTTATGTATAGAATTATAATGTCAAATAGATCAGATCCATAAAGTCATCAAATCCATTAGACATTTAAGTCCTTTTTTTCTTTCCCGAAAAAAAAAAGAATCATTCGTACTCTCATAACTCAAGTTGGATAACTCTCAAATATCTCAAAAAAAATCCCTTAGGCATTTCATTTATTGAGTGGTCTCTAACCCCCTTTTTTATTTGTTTCGTTTAGAACAGAACCCATTTTGATTCTTCATTTTGATCTAGTTGTTGAGACAATGGAAAAAGGGTATTTCCTTGTTCCAGGATCCTTTATCTTTGCCTTGAATCATTGGGTTTAGACATTACTTCGGCGATCGTTAATCATTGCAAAATGGCAGCAACATACCCCTTTTTTGTAATTTTTTTCTATCAAAGAATCATATGAACAGTTGATTATCGCGTGATACACTTTTGATCGAAAGAGTTTTCTCAATTCCAACAAATTTTCCCTTTGGATTTGAAACTTGATCAAATTGGATCCTTTCGATTTCTATATCAAAAATATATTTACGAAGTTATTCCAACTTATTGATTGGAACTAACCCTAGACTCTTGCCCCTGAGAAATGAATCAATACTTTCTACTCGAGCTCCATCATATAATATACTATTTACATTACAACCCAAAATTAAGGGTTCTAGTGGAACAGAACAAACGATGTCGAGCCCAGAGCACCTTCATTCCTATAATAAAATGTAAAAAAAGATGGCGGATGTAAGAATCCACAGCGGATCGTGTCCTTCAAGTCGCACGTTGCTTTCTACCACATCGCTTCAAACGAAGTTTTACCATAACATTCCTCTAGTTTTACGCCAGTATGTAATTGATTCAATTATGGAATCATGAATAGTCATCGGGTCAGTCGGTACATAGTAATCTATACTTTTTCTTTCTATATGAAGAGGTAGTCTCTGAAGAAGTCTCAGCAAAAATTCAAATTAACCCCTTGTCTGAATGCAATATTTTTGTATTTTATTTATAAAATAAATAAATAAGTTCTTTTTGAATCTGCATTGCATCTTGAAGTGACTCGATAGGATAGATTCACCAATCTCACACTTCTTCGAGTACCAAGGACTCATAAGAAATCATTAAATTAATTGAAAAAATTTCCTATCTCGATATCACTATTTGAATAAAGTTTGACTAAGGACTACATTTGATCATCATAAGAGAGAGAAATTCATATTCGGATTGAACCATCAATCATTTAAAACAGATATATCAAAAAACAAATCGAATTTTTTTTTTCGTGGAGTGGATAAAAAGGACTAATGTACAAGGAAGATTTAGGTTGTTATTCTTTCATTTGATTCTGAAAGATACAATCAGAATCGAAAGAGAAAAAATAGGCGATTTACGTATCTATCAGATAGACTGAACAATTGTCATTGGAAGTAATTATGGATATTCTATGTTAAATATTTAACATTAAGGTTTTAAGGTAAGGGATTGCAAATCTTTTTCAAAAAAAAATATAAAGAAAAAACGCTATCACTGAAATAGAATGATAACAATACATATAAGCATTCCCTCTTTTTCGGCGTACTTTTTTGACTTGAGGTTCAATAATCTTTTTCTAAAGTAAAGTTAAAGTTTAAAGTAAAGTGAGGTGAATCGGATGTATGAATCACCCCCGCCTCAATTGTTAGATAGATTTACAATTATTCATTAGAACCAAAAACGAAATATCTAAAAACGAGGTTCAAAGAAAATACATCTGT